GGTGTCCCCTCTTAATCTACCCTATCTAACTAAATAAGATTTCTCATACATAAATATATCCCATTTTTGTTTCTCGGGTTAACCAGAAGGGGCTAATTACATTTACATAAGTTTTAAACTTTCATTTTGATTCAAAATAAGTTTTATCTTTTCTCCTACCTTCAGAAAAATGAACCCCGCTATCGTTAGCTTTTTCTGAAAGGTAACTATCTCAGTTTCATTTTCATATAGAATCTTTGAAAAAGACTTTCCTCTCCAAGAAAGAAAGGACTTACTATCTTTGGGATCTGATGCTACACCGCTGCTCAATACCTTAGTGGATCAACTCTATTACATAAGTTGATTCCTAACTTATATCTCATATCATGACATAAGTAAGCAGTTTTTTCTTATTGTATCGGCCCAAAATCTCACTAGTTGATCTTTACGGCGCTTCCCCTATCAATTAGATCTTTTATCTATCCATAGAATATAGTATTATAGGCATATCTATTTCTTCATTTTTTGGCTTTTATGAAGTCTCTTTCTTTGCTACAGCTAATAAAAATCGTTGCTTTGTACGATACATATGTAGAAAGCCTATCCTCTAGTATTTACTAGCGTATTTTATCTTTCTTTCCTTCTTTCTATAGTGGAGATAGTCGCACGTAATGACAGATCACGGCCATATTATTAAAAGCTTGTGGTAAGAATGGGTTTCGTTCTAGTGCCCGAAAATAATATTCCAAAGCTTTTGTATGTTCTCCGTTACTTGTGTGGATAAGGCCTATGTTATACAGTATATAACTTCGATCATAGGGATCAATTTCGAGTCTCATAGCTTCATAATAATTCTGTAAAGCTTCCGCATAATTTCCTTCGGATTGAGCTGACATCCGTTACGGTCGTTCATTCTATTCAAAGAATCCCCGTTTCAGAACCGTACGTGAGATTTTCATCTCATACGGCTCCTCCCTTCTGTGCATAATGAATGATAATAATCCATAGGACCAAAAGAATATTGAAATATTCTCATTATGAACTGACAGGGACTAGTGTTTTTACAAGAAATCTCTAGCCAGCCTTCCTGCAAGAGGTCTTTTCTTAACACGAATCGTGTTGTTGCTAGATAGAAAAGGTTACTCCAACAATTTCTTTGTCCTCAACGCCCCCTATTTCCAGGAATTAGTCACTTCAACAGTCTTTGATGGTTATATAGGTATCCAAAGTACAAACGAGATGGATGTTTGTTGTCTCAACCATTCTTGTTAGTTCCGATCCCGATAAGGAAAGGGATAATTTATAACAAAGTTTTTTTGTTGATTCCTAGGTGTAGTGCTTCTTCCCCTATGCCGCCTATTGGTACTGATGGAGTAGGATTGACCTCTAATACAGAAAGAACCTATAGGTGTAACCTTTCGCTCAATACTAGATTAGAAAATTGAAGCATCTGAGGCTGCATCAATCGGGGATACACAATAGAAGGAATAGTTCTATTTCCAAACTTCACCTTCAAGAAGCGTAGATTTTTTCAGGTTTATTTCAATAAACGCTTTTCGTTTTATAACGAATCCAACCCTGCGTGCCTTTAGTCGCAAGACGTAGAACATTAAATAGAATCAAATCACACCATCTCTATAATAGGTAAATGCCTCCTTTTCTCCGGAAGTTGTCGGAATTATTCGTAATAAGATATTGGCCACAATTGAAAAGGTCTTATCAATAAAATTTCCATTTATCCGTGATCTAGGCATAGTTCGCAATCCATTCTATAATTCTTCTCATTACCTCGCGTGGGAAAAGAATCCCACAAACAAAGGAATTGTATAGGACGAAATAACATAAAAAAAGACTCGTTCTAAATATTCAATTTCTTTTTCCTACAGATTATGATAACTTGAAAAGTTTTTTATTATGATTCAAAGAGGAAAAAGAATAGAATAATCATTCTATGATAAAAATCCCATCCATTTTAATATTTCGAATTGTTATAATTGGTTGGTCGTACCTATACTTCAAAAATATGAATGGCTCGCTATTCACCCGATTTCTGGGTCATAATCATAAAATTTTGTCGGAGAGATGGCCGAGTGGTTGAAGGCGTAGCATTGGAACTGCTATGTAGGCTTTTGTTTACCGAGGGTTCGAATCCCTCTCTTTCCGTACCTTCGCCTAATTCAAGAGTGTTATTGACCACAATGGATCAAATAACAAGGAATAGGATTATTCCAAGAGGTAGACCTTTCTTTGAAATGAATTCTCTATTCCTAATTGGGGTGGTACGAAAAATACTGATATAAGGGTAGCCAAGACATACAAATATCCCCGTGGACCCATTTATGATACATGAATGGGGAAAATCTCCGGATCAAACCCCTTAGCTTCGGTCGATTTACTTCGGCGAAAAGGGGGCAAAATTCTCCAAATCCTTGCCTAACTATTTTAGTTAGGTTCAAGTCTGACGGGAATAATATTCTACGACTAGCAACTCGTTTATTTTCAAACCGACCCACTTACTATCTATTATTTGATTGACTAACCCCTTATATTGGGATGAGTGAAGAGTCAAATGTTTTGGCAATTCTTCATGGGAGGATGAATCAAGATAATTTTGAATCAGAGCTTTGGATTTTTGTTCATCCCTCGTCGTAATAATATCTCGGGGTTTGCAGCGATAACTTGGTATATCTACTATATGACCATTAACTAAAATATGTCTATGGTTAACTAATTGCCGAGCTCCAGGAATGGTCGAAGCCATACCCAATCGAAAAAGTATGTTATCCAAACGCATTTCAAGTAATTGTAGTAAAACCTGACCAGTTGACCCTTTGGCTTTTCCGGCGATACGAACATATTTAAGTAATTGTCGCTCTGTCAGACCATAATGAAACCGCAATTTTTGTTTTTCTTCTAGACGAATACGATATTGAGACTTTTTCACAGAACGCGATTGATTTCTAAGATCATTTCCGGGTTTAGGCCTTTTACTAGTTAGTCCCGGTAAAGCCCCCAGACGGCGTATTTTTTTGAAACGAGGCCCTCGGTAACGAGACATAAAAACTCCTTTTTTTATTTACAAAATAAACCTAAATTAAGACTGAACTAAACGATAAACGAAAAAAATCTACTGAAGTTAAGTACTGTACTACAAAGAAGAATTAGATGAATTGTATCAATATTCAGACTCTTTTGTATATATAGCAAGGTAGACATACTTTGTCCTAATTTGTTCTGTAGAGATCTAACCAACCGCTCGAATCCGTTTTTTATTCATGGTTGGAAGTTCTTACGACATAATAGATCCGCTATTTTTGAAAAAAGGAAAGAAGTCTTTTCAATATTCCTTGAGTTCAAGGAGACATTATTAATCATGTAAAAAATATAAATATAGAACAAATAGAGAAAAGCCGGCTATCGGAATCGAACCGATGACCATCGCATTACAAATGCGATGCTCTAACCTCTGAGCTAAGCGGGCTCACATAACAGAAATTGTGTTGTGCATAGGAATTCAGTCAACTACTTAGCTCTTAGTTATTCAAAATAGATAATGAATATGAATAGAGAAAAAATGAATACTGAATATAATGTTATTTTATAACAATATAATATAACATAAGAATTTATATAACGATAAATAGAATGATATATGATATCAAAATTTTCAATGGGAAGAAATTATAAATTTTTTCTTTTCCAGGATTCTCTTTTATATTTATAATGAATATGATGATCAATATCTTAATTCTAAATTATTAGAAATTAATAAAAAATATAGCATTATAAAAAGAATCGAACGTTCAAGTATTTAAAATCGCGCGGGAAAAGTGAGAGGAAGAGAGGAATATATATGTGGTATATATCCATCCATATTGAATTGCAGATACATCAATGATAGAATTATTTCTGATTAAACCAAATATAACTCCTTCAATAGAGAAATAAGGGGTAGATAAGAAAGAAATAAAATAAATCGAAGAGGAGTAAAGAGAGAAACCCTTTAGTAGATAGATATCTAATTAATTCAACGGTTAACGGTTCCAGCATAAACGAAAGAAAGAAGGGGATGGCATCCTAGTGAGATCTTCGTCTCAAACTAAAAAGGGGATATGGCGAAATCGGTAGACGCTACGGACTTGATTGGATTGAGCCTTGGTATGGAAACCTACTAAGTGATAACTTTCAAATTCAGAGAAACCCTGGAATTAAAAATGGGCAATCCTGAGCCAAATCCTGTTTTCAGAAAACAAATTAAGGGATTTCTGAAAGCGAGAATAAAAAAAGGATAGGTGCAGAGACTCAATGGAAGCTGTTCTAATGAATGGAGTTGACTGCGTTGGTAGAGGAATCCTTCTATTAAATTTGAATTTAAACTCCATAAAGAATGAGGGATGAACCTATATACGATACGTACGTATACGTACTGAAATATCAAAGATTCTATTAATGTCGCCCTAACTATTTTTTTACATAAAAAAAGAAATAATTTTTGTGAATTTATTCCAAGTTGAAGGAAGAATCGAAAATTCAGTGATCAAACCATTCACTCCATAGTCTGATAGATCTTTTGATGAACTGATTAATCGGACGAGAATAAAGATAGAGTCCCGTTCTACATGTCAATATCAATACCGACAACAATGAAATTTATAGTAAGAGGAAAATCCGTCGACTTTATAAATCGTGAGGGTTCAAGTCCCTCTATCCCCACAAAAAGGCCCATTTTACTCCCTAACTGTTTCTTTATACTTCTACTCTTTTTTCTTTTCGGCAGCGCCCCCAAATTAGTTTTCTTTCTCATTCACTGTACTATTTCACAAAAGGATCGGATCAGAAAAGCCTCTCTCGTATCACAAGTCTTGTGGTTTTTATGTAAAAAAGAAAATCTATGATCAAGGAATCCCCGTTTGAATCATTCACAGTTCACATCATTATTTTCAACTTCAAAAGTTTTCTTTTTTGAAGATTCCGGAAATTCCAGGGCCTGGGTAAAAGTTTGTAATGCTTTTTGATTCTCT